ATAAGGTAAATACGCAGTCTATTCAATGCTAGGCATAATGAGTATAAGGACCTCAAAAAATTCTCTTTTCTTCCTATCCTATGAACTTTAAGGTGTATAAAGTTTCATACTGTATTCTTTAAGCAGAAGCGGGGCAATGGAGATTCTATTTAACTTAGATTGATCTAAGTCAAAAGCAAACCTACATCAGGATAACCCTTCTTTGAAACACTTTGGTAGTGCTCTCGGATCGGAATCAATAAATCCGAGCACATAGAGCCATTTTGTTATCTTTCTATCAAGAGAATTATGGTAGACTAACTGATTATTTATATCAGTTAATGAATGAGCCCAATGCAAAAAAAAAAAAATGCATGTTGGGTCTTTGAAAAAGTTCGAATCATTTTGATAATAAAAAGTTTGAGCTCTTTTACCGAGAAGGTCTACGGTTCGAATCCGTATAGCCCTAAAAAAAATTCAAATAAAAAAATTCTTGTTTTCATTTCTTCATTCTTTTTTTTCTTTGTTATTTTGAACTGGTCGCTTGGGGACGATTACTTGGTTCATCAAAAAAAAAAACCATTCTCATAAGCTTGCTCGCAACAATCATTCAGGGCCGAGACATAAAACTGAAACAAAAAAAATCACATTTCAGTAGGTAAATCCAATTTGTATTTGTTCGAATCTTGGTTAAGCAAACCATAATTTCTTCATTCCTCTTCATAGGTCAATCAATTACATATGAAATTTCCTCCCCTCCTGCCCGTAATTAACAAGTTAGTGAGACTTTTTTCTTTATCTTTTTGCTACCTATTCAAGCCTAATGCATTTTTCGAGGTAAAATCGTGACATGAACTCGATTAAAAACACATTCCAACCTAACCCAACCAAACCCCAATCCTCTAGTAAGTTACACGAGTTTAAGAACCACGTACTGTATTTATGGACAAGTTCACAAGTCGAAGTTTGAAAAATGAGAAAATCTTTGAAAACTTTCATTGTTAACATTGTAAAATAGGTTTTTGGCATACTTCATGTACTTCGTAAAGAAAAAAAGGAGTTCTTTTTGCCGTATTCAATATCAATTCAATATCAATATAAAGAATAGAAAGATAAAGTAAACAATATACTTCTTATATTCTTATTAATTCGTATTCCTTATTAATATTAATTAATATTTCTAATTAATAAGAAATAATACAAATAAAGAATCTAAAAATAATATATAAATCTTAACTTAATATATATAGATTAATTAATAATCTAATCAATAATATAGTAATATACTAAAAAATGATAGTATAATATAGAAAATAATATAGAAATTAGTAAATGATATAGAAAACTAATAAATGATACAGAAAACTAATATAGAAATTTATATATAAATTATTAATATATTAATGATTTTATTAATATATATCATAGTAATAGAAATAGTAATAGAAATGCAATTTTTTTTTACTCTAAAAAATATTTAATAAATTGAAAATAGAAATTAATAAATAAAATAGTAAAAAAAATAGTAATAAGTAATAAATTAATATTATCTATTTTAATATAGAATCAAATATAGAATAAATATTCATCGAATATTAATAGAATAGAATTCTATATATAATTAATATAATAATTTAGAATTAATATAATAATAATTAATAAATAATTTAAATAATTTTAAATAATTAATTAAATAATTAATAGTTTAAATAATATTTTCAATTTCTACATAAATTAAAAAAGAAAAATTTCAATTTTCTTTTATTAAATATTTAATTTCGAATTTTTAATAAAAAAAAAAATGAAAATAAGAATTTGGAAATTCTACTAAATTTCAATAAATTCTACGAAATTTCAATTCTATTAGAAATTTAGAAATTCTAAACAACTAAACAAAAAATGAAAATTCTATTTTGAATTCCCCCCATTTTTTTAGAAAGAATCCGAAGTAAAAGGCGAGAGGAGCGTCTTCTTTATACTATGGCAATATCGAATAACAATATCGAAAAATTCAAAAATTGAAGTAAACATAATAGAAAAAATTGATAAATCTTGAAAAGAGACATGTACCAAAGCAAGCAAAGAAACTTGGGCGCTTGAATCAATTTTTGTTTTGACTAACTGGTTATGGGTGAGTTATTAAGTTAATTCCAATTCGACTCGATTAATCTAGTATATTTTCCACATTCATAGGAGTGCGCCTATGTTTCTGATTTACGAATATGATATATTCTGGGCGTTTCTAATAATATCAAGTGTTATTCCTATTTTAGTATTTCTAATTTCCGGAGTCTTATCACCGATTAGCAAAGGTCCGGAGAAATTTTCTAGTTATGAATCGGGTATCGAACCAATAGGCGATGCTTGGTTACAATTTCGAATCCGTTATTATATGTTTGCTCTAGTTTTTGTTGTTTTTGATATTGAAACAGTGTTTCTTTATCCATGGGCAATGAGTTTCGATATATTGGGGTTATCCGTATTTATAGAAGCTTTGATTTTCGTGCTTATCCTAATTGTT